TCATTGGCTTCGGATTAGTAGAATAATTCGGAATAGCGGCCAAGATCTTGGGAAAATCCAAGTTAATGATCAATAGGTTTGGATAAATAATTTAGGAAAGATATTCTCATACTGACACAATATAAGGACAAGTATATGCGAAATCTATCCCTTTTTAGTTAAAAGTTTTCTTCGAATCCAACCTTTCCCTTTAAGGAATTTAATTGGTTAGCATAATATAATATCTAATAAATAGAAAATCGAATAGTGGATAATCTGTTATGAGAGAAAGAAAACATTCTTTGAAGAATCAAGATTCGTAATCAATCCTTGCCTTGTTTGTTGGATTAGGTCTAACTTTCTTGACTAAACTGCAAGCGTGGAACTTTACGAGATGAAATAGGGAAAGACAGAAGATAGAACTTAAAAGGATAATTGAAGTGACTCGTCTTCGAATCAACTTTGGTTGGGGTTCGAAAAAGGAATAAAAATAAAGTAAATTCAAGGAAGAGCTTTCCTTTTTTTAAGGGGCCCCTTGCTCGGGGGGTCGTGGAATGCTTTTCTTCTCCTCTTATTCCATATGGAATACAATCAGTTAAAATAAGAAGGAATAGGGGAATATTCGACTGTTTCAATTCTTTATTTATCTTATATTCCAAAATTCTCCCGAAAATCCAATTTAATTTTTCAATGGGGTTAGATGATCTAGTTCTTAATATTATTACTTTAAAGAACTGACAGATTCCACAACAAATCTCTTGATTCGGAATTAGAGACTCATGTCCCATCTGATGAATCGATTTTCTTTTACACTTCTGTATCTCACTCTATCTTGTTTTTTAGTATTATCTAAAATAACCGATGAATTATGAATTTTCCATAACTTAGGTAAGTGCTTTACCAACATATGTAGTGTAGTAAAAAAATAAATGGAATTTAACCCTTTCATGCTTACTATAACTAGTTATTTCGGTTTTCTACTAGCTGCTTTAACTATAACCCCAGCTCTATTTATTGGCTTGAACAAGATACGTCTTATTTGAAATGAATTGAATGAATAAGTCAGAAAAGAAAAATCTTTCTTTTGGATTCCTGGTATTCTACGACTCTTTTCCACACTAATTATCAATTCTTTTCTTGGTCATTGAGATTCGTGGATAATTTAGACTACTATTTAGGGATAGATCGTACCTCTTTTTTTTTATCCCCTCGAACAAATCGAAATGATTGAAGTTTTTCTATTTGGAATCGTCTTAGGCCTAATTCCTATTACTTTAGCGGGATTATTCGTGACTGCGTATTTGCAATACAGACGTGGGGATCAGTTGGATCTTTGATTGAGTAATATTTCTTTTTTGATTGACCTCCTCCAGACCAGAGAGGAGGTCAAATTGGAGTTGCAATTCAACTTTGTTTTGTTAAGTTATTTTACTCTGCTTCGACATAAGATAGATGGAATCACGCTCTGTAGGATTTGAACCTACGACATCGGGTTTTGGAGACCCGCGTTCTACCGAACTGAACTAAGAGCGCTTTCATTCAAAAAGAAAACCCTTTTCTACTCCTAACGTGTCTCACGTACGTATAGTATCCACAAATTCAAGTTATACCCACTTTAATTGATCTCCTCGCTACTGCCCATAAAGAAGAAAGAAGTAATAGGTAGGGATGACAGGATTTGAACCTGTGACATTTTGTACCCAAAACAAACGCGCTACCAAGCTGCGCTACATCCCTTTTCCAAATTGTTGTATAATGGCATTGTACACAATTCCTGTCTTGTTTTCCACATCGTAATTTTCTTCTCTTTCTCTATCTATATAGAACCTTCTTGTCATTTCTTCTTTTTGGTCTCATATAATCAAGGAATGGTATACATCTAAAATCCTATCTAATTTCACCTATAAAAGAAAGATTACTATTCCTTGGTAATGTATAGGAAGAAGGGGTCATCTTTTTCTTTTTTAGGGGTAGGAAAATCTCGTCTATACCGTTCATTCGTTCATTCTATATATAGAATATAGAATATTGATTTTGTTTTTTTAGTTAGGAATTTCGCCTAAACAAAAGAAATACAAATGATCTTGGGCAAGAGTATCTGATCATATATGTATTCCAATAAGGAAGGAGGATTTTCAATGCGGGATATAAAAACATATCTCTCTGTAGCGCCCGTGCTAAGTACTCTATGGTTTGGGGCTTTAGCAGGTTTATTGATAGAAATTAATCGTTTATTCCCAGATGCTTTGTCATTCCCTTTTTTTTAATTCTAGTTATTGCTATGCGAGGAATTCTTCGTGACATGACGCAAATTTTCCCTTTTTCAATCCTTTTTTTTTAGTATAGGAAGGAAAAAGAAAGAAAAGATGGATTGGGTTGAACCTCAGAGTCATGAAAAATTCGGCAAATCCCATTTTGGAAAACAGAAATTCAATCAAAAGCGGTATCCAAGCTAAGTCAGGCCTCAGAAATCAGAGCATAGAAAGAGGCTGGGCTGGCTACTTAAATGAAAGGATTTCGAAGCAAAATCCTTGCTAATTCGACAAGGATTGTATTCTTTAATTATTTCTCTATTTTTTATTACTTAATTTAAGAATTTTAAAAATTTTTTATTCGAATGGATTTTATTCTTCTTCTTGGGATTCAAAATAGAAGAATAACAGAATAAGTAGAAGAATTAAGTTAAGTCAATCCAAAAAAGAAAGGAGGTTCATGGCCAAGGGGAAAGGTGTTAGAATCAGAGTTATTTTGGAATGTATCAGTTGTGTTCGAAAAGGTGCCAATGAGGAATCGACGGGAATTTCTAGATATAGTACTCAAAAGAATCGCCACAATACACCCGGACAATTAGAATTAAAAAAATTTTGTCGTTATTGTCGCAAGCATACGACTCATGACGAAATAAAAAAATAGGAGCATCGTGTGTTCGATCTTTCCAAAGAACAGATTTAATATATAGAACATAGATAGAATACAAAATACAAATCAATTCATTTGATTTCAGGTAGATATTATTTCATATGTATAGAGGGTATTCATATACTATATATGAATCAAATAATAATATGAATCAAATAATATATGGACCAAAGAAAGACTACTTCTTCTGGATCCAAAATTAATAAAATAAAGAAATTTATTTTTTTTTTTCAAATTTTAAAATAAAGAATAAATCATGTATACATCTAAACAACCTTTTCATAAATCTAAGCAAACTTTTCATAAATCCAAGCAAACTTTTCATAAATCCAAGCAAACTTTTCGTAAATCCAAGCAAACTTTTCGTAAATCCAAACAACCTTTTCGTAGGCGTCCTCGGATTGGCCCGGGGGATCGAATTGATTATAGAAACATGAGTTTAATTAATCGATTTATTAGTGAACAAGGAAAAATATTATCGAGACGAATAAATAGATTAACCTTGAAACAACAACGATTAATTACTCTTGCTATAAAACAGGCTCGTATTTTATCTTTCTTACCATTTCGTAACTATGAGAATGAGAAGCAATTTCAAGCCCAGTCAATTTCAATAATTACTGGTCCTAGACCCAGAAAGAATAGACATATTCCTCAATTAACGCAAAAGTTCAATTCCAATCGAAACTTAAGAAACTCCAACCAGAATTTAAGAAACAACAATCGGAACTTAAGTTCCGATTGTTGATGTTTTATTCGAAAGGGCCAGACCTATATAAAGAAAGTAATCCAGTTTTGATTCTTGTGTTTGTTATAAGAAAGAAAAATGGGGAAGAATAAATAGTTTTTTTATTTATTGCAACATGCTCGTTGATTCCTACCACTTAATCTTAATTTATTGTATCTTCCCGGAGTTCCCTCTCCGGGAATTCGGTTTTAATTATTCCTGTATATTACTTTTTTATCCATTTAATTGAGGATCTTTATTTTATTGGAAATCGTGTAAAGATTATTTGGATTTGATACAGCTACTTGTGCAAGCATTTTACGATTAAGAATCAATTCCTTCTTGTACAGATTGTGTATTAATTTACTATAACTATCGAATACTTTATATATCCGCGTTGCTGCGTTTATCCGAGTGATCCACAAACGACGAAAATCCCTCTTTTGCCTGCCTCTATCTCGATGAGAGGAAACAAAAGCTCTTCTTACTTGTTGAGTAATCATTCGATTAAGTCTTAAATGAGCCCCTCTAAAGTTTGAGGCAAATGAACGCATTTTTGTTCGTCGTCTCCGAGCTATATATCCTCGCGGAACTCTGGTCATTGAATCAAATTAACCTTAATGAATAACTAATGATTTCTCTTCTTTTAGCCATCCTTTTTCCCATTAATAACAAAACGAATTATTCCGATATATAAAATATTAATTCCAATGGCTTTTGCTACTGTAACCTTCCCAACCACGATTTTTTATTCTATTCTCTTCAGTTATTTCGCATAGAAATAACAAATTCTAACGATACTCAAAAAAATAGTGGGTTCCATCGTTTCTATGGTTCCCTTTTAAACGGTGAGGCCCTCTCTATACACCGGAGCCCTTTCTTTCATTTCATCAAAAGGTATTGTGAACTTGTATAGTTCACATTCTTTGGCTCTACCTATCCATTATAGAGTAAATAGCTCTTTTCACAATAAGAGTTATCCATACAGTGACGGCATTTAATTATGAAAGTTGGCTAAGTAGCTGACCCTGTTAGTCCGTTCTTTTAAGATAAAGGAGCATAAGCCTTTTTCTTTTTATTACTATTTCCTCCGCTTAATGGATAACCATTTTCTACCAATGGGGGAATTGCTTCTTAATTTCCAATTTAGATGATTGGATTTGCACCAAAGGAAACCAGAAATTCCATATACCATAGAAATCTAGGATAGAGAAGCTCTATCCTATTCATTGGTACCGATCATGGATACTTCAAAAATTGTCTTATTTGTTTGAACTCATGATCTGAACGAGTCGCACATACACCCTAGCACATGTTCCTCGACGCTGAGGACATCCCTTAAGCGCGGGCGATTTTCTAGCATTTCGTATTGGCTGTCTTGCGTTTCTAATAAGTTGTTTAACCGTTGGCATGTCGTATGTATATAGAAAAAAAAAAAAAGATTGGTTTAGATCGATCTTAACCTGATGATTGATCATCATGAAGTATTTCTATTTTCTATTAAATCGCAGAAAACCTGAATTTAGGTTTGAAATAAATTTACAAGAAATCCGGCCACTACCAATCCTTAAACATTTCTGGAAACCACACTGGATCAGTATCGCAGTGCTCGTCAATCATTTCATCCCCTACAATATCGACAAGTCCATAAGCTTTGGCTTCGTCTGCTGACATAAAAACATCCCTTTCCATGTCTTCGGATACAACCCAAAAAGGCTTGCCTGTTCTTAGGGCATAAACCCTTGTGATCATTTCGCGAACTTTGTGTAACTCTTCCACTTCTAGTAAAAATTCTGGTGTCCTTGCCCGATAATAAGCACTAGCAGGTTGGTGAAGCATAATCCTCGCGTGAGGGAATGCTATACGCTTGGTGGGTTCGCCTCCAAGCAGAATGAAGGATGCCATGGACGCAGCCATTCCGAGGCATATTGTATATATATCTGGTGTCACCGTTTGCATCGTATCAAAAATCGCCATTCCTGAGATTAGCCACCCGCCTGGGGAGTTTATAAACAAAAAAATATCGCTAATTCCATCTTCTATACTGAGATATACCATGAGACCTGTAATATGATTCGTGACCTCGCAACGAATCTCTTGACCTAAAAAAAGTGTCCTTTCTCGATACATAACATTGTATAAGTCAACCCAAGTCGCTTCTTCATCTCCGGGAATCCGGTAAGGTACTTTTGGAACACCAATGGGCATATTAGATTAATATTATTAAATTTAAGTAAGAAAACTACACTTTAATATGGAAACGTAAGAATGGAAGAGAAAGAAAGAATCCGCAGTTTATTGTCTTCATTTTTTTTTTCTTATTCTATATGAATACTATAGATTCTATTAATACGTAGATTGAAATAATACATATAAGGAAGGTAAGACAGATTGAATAAAGAAAAAGGAATCGGTGATTGGAATGATAAACAAAGAGGGATAGGGATCTATTCTTCGTTTTTTCCAAATAGGCCAAGCTACCCATTGCATATTGGCACTTATCGAGTATAGAATAGATCTGCTTCTCTTTCTTCTTACGAACAGAATTGGCTTCTTATTTTTAATGGAATGAAATAAATATTCACGCTTTCTGACACAGAATCCCCTAGAGGGGTTAGGTACATAGGATATAGATAGTCTTTTCCAATGCGATAAAATAAAGCGACATCGTGTCTATTTTTCTTTGCTAAAGGGGTATTTCCATGGGTTTGCCTTGGTATCGTGTTCATACTGTTGTATTGAATGATCCGGGTCGATTGCTTTCGGTGCATATAATGCACACAGCTTTAGTTTCTGGTTGGGCCGGCTCGATGGCTTTATATGAATTAGCGGTTTTTGATCCCTCTGATCCTGTTCTGGATCCAATGTGGAGACAAGGTATGTTCGTAATTCCCTTCATGACTCGTTTAGGAATAACCAATTCGTGGGGTGGTTGGAGTATTTCAGGAGGAACTGTAACGAATCCGGGTATTTGGAGTTATGAAGGTGTGGCAGGTGCGCATATTGTGTTTTCTGGCTTGTGTTTCTTGGCAGCTATCTGGCATTGGGTATATTGGGACCTAGAAATATTCTGTGATGAGCGGACAGGAAAACCCTCTTTGGATTTGCCCAAGATCTTTGGAATTCATTTATTTCTTGCAGGGGTGGCTTGCTTTGGCTTTGGCGCATTTCATGTAACGGGTTTGTATGGTCCTGGGATATGGGTGTCCGATCCTTATGGACTAACTGGAAAAGTACAAGCTGTAAATCCAGCGTGGGGTGTAGAAGGTTTTGATCCTTTTGTTCCGGGGGGAATAGCTTCTCATCATATTGCTGCGGGTACATTGGGCATATTAGCGGGCCTATTCCATCTTAGTGTCCGTCCGCCTCAACGTCTATACAAAGGATTACGTATGGGCAATATTGAAACTGTACTTTCCAGTAGTATCGCTGCTGTTTTTTTTGCAGCTTTCGTAGTTGCCGGAACTATGTGGTATGGGTCAGCAACTACCCCAATCGAATTATTTGGGCCTACTCGTTATCAGTGGGATCAGGGATACTTTCAGCAAGAAATATATCGAAGAGTTAGCGATGGGTTAGCCGAAAATCTTAGTTTATCAGAAGCTTGGTCTAAAATTCCCGAAAAATTAGCCTTTTATGATTATATTGGTAATAATCCGGCAAAGGGGGGATTATTCAGAGCAGGCTCAATGGACAACGGGGATGGAATAGCTGTTGGATGGTTAGGACATCCCGTCTTTAGAGATAAAGAAGGACGCGAGCTTTTTGTACGCCGTATGCCTACTTTTTTTGAAACATTTCCGGTTGTTTTGGTAGATGAAGAGGGAATTGTGAGAGCGGACGTTCCTTTTAGAAGAGCAGAATCCAAATATAGTGTTGAACAAGTAGGTGTAACGGTGGAGTTCTATGGTGGCGAACTTAATGGAGTAAGTTATTCTGATCCTGCTACTGTAAAAAAATATGCGAGGCGTTCCCAATTAGGGGAAATTTTTGAATTAGATCGGGCTACTTTGAAATCGGATGGTGTTTTTCGCAGCAGTCCAAGGGGTTGGTTCACTTTTGGTCATGCTACCTTTGCTTTGCTCTTCTTTTTCGGACACATTTGGCATGGCGCTAGAACCTTGTTCCGAGATGTTTTTGCTGGTATTGATCCAGACTTGGATGCTCAAGTGGAATTTGGAACATTCCAAAAAGTTGGAGATCCAACTACAAGGAGACAAGCAGTCTGATACCACATTGCTATGGTATCTTTCATCTCTCTTTTTTGATTTGACATGGGAAACATCTCCCATCCTTTCTTTGACTCTTTTTCTTTCTTTATCTTTATATGGGAAAAGATCCCAAATGACAAATGAATAGGTGTGGAAGTTATAATTGTAAATAAACCACGATCGAATCTATGGAAGCATTGGTTTATACGTTCCTTTTAGTTTCGACTTTAGGGATAATTTTTTTCGCTATCTTCTTCCGAGAACCACCTAAGGTTCCGACTAAAAAAATGAAATAATTTCATTGAAGTAAGAAGTCTCCCAGATGGGGAGACTTCTTACTTCAATTAGTCCCCGTGTTCTTCGAATGGATCTCTTAATTGTTGAGAGGGTTGCCCAAACGCGGTATATAAGGCATACCCAGTAAAGCTTACAAGTAAACCAGATATGGAGATGGCGACTAAAGTTGCTGTTTCCATTTTTATAGAATTTCAAGATTACAATGGATCTACGAAAAGATCTTGTATTTACAACTACAACGGAATAGTATACAAAGTCAACACCAATGATTAAATAGAATTTATGGCTACACAAACCGTTGAAGATAGTTCTAGACCTGGGCCAAGACGAACTCGCGTAGGTAGTTTATTGAAACCCTTGAATTCGGAATATGGGAAAGTAGCTCCGGGTTGGGGGACTACTCCTTTTATGGGGGTCGCAATGGCTTTATTCGCGATATTCCTATCTATCATTTTAGAAATTTATAATTCTTCTGTTTTACTGGACGGAATTTTAATGAATTAGGTTTCTACTAACTAAAACTACGAAGTCATTGTTTTTCCATCCAAAAAAGCCTTTCTACTTTAAGCTATACATTTCTAGACATTCTGGTAGTTCGACCGTGGAATTTTTTTGTTTTGGTATCTCTGGAATATGAGTGTGTGACTTGTTAGAATGGATCCTATTGATAATACATAGAAAGGGCCTGTTATCTCTATCAAGATGATTCTAATTCGTCGGATATTTTTTATTCTAGTATCTGGAACACGAAATAGATAGAGTGGATCAAGAAAAAAAATGGAACTATGATTCATACTCACTATTCAGACCTCGCAACCAGACTGAAAAAAATTCAAGTAGTTTTTAATAAAAAAAGAAATTTTCTTCCTTCCAATTTTGTTTGCCCAAAAGACAACTTTTTTTTCTCTCGATTTTGTCGAGTTATTACACGGATTCAATAAATGATCATCAAGCGGTTCTTATTCGAAGAACCCTTGCCTTTTGGTTAGCTTGAGACTCAATCATCGTGGCTCTAGTATGAATCTAAGGTTTTAATTGAACTGATTCATAGGATCGCAACAAGATAATTTCTATCAGAAAACTACTAGAATTTTTGCTTTATTTATTTACTAGTAAAACAAGAGTAAATCTGCATTACGCAAAAAAAAAAAAAGAAATCCAAAATAGGGAAGAGAAAAGTCAAGAAGCCTCTAATGACCAACATAAGGGAAAGAAAGAAAGACAGATGAGCCAACTTGAGATTTTTTGGCATTATCATCACAAAGAATAAGTTCTGGATTTTTCTTATTTCATATCTTCAAGGCAAATCGACCCAATCCAGTGGCTGATGAAGTTTTGAACCTTTTTTTTTCTAATATCCGTTGAAAATTTGTGTGTTTCTGCTTGAGCCGTACGAGATGAAATTTTCATATACGGTTCTCGGAGGGGGACTCGGGTTAGTTACCTATCTCAATAAAGTATATGATTGGTTTGAGGAACGTCTTGAGATTCAGGCAATTGCGGATGATATAACTAGTAAATATGTTCCTCCTCATGTCAACATATTTTATTGTTTAGGGGGAATTACACTTACTTGTTTTCTAGTACAAGTCGCTACCGGTTTTGCTATGACTTTTTACTACCGCCCAACCGTTACAGAGGCTTTTTCCTCGGTTCAATACATAATGACCGAGGCCAACTTTGGTTGGTTAATCCGATCAGTTCATCGATGGTCAGCAAGTATGATGGTTCTAATGATGATCCTGCACGTATTTCGTGTGTATCTCACAGGTGGATTTAAAAAACCCCGCGAATTAACTTGGGTGACAGGTGTGGTTTTGGGTGTATTGACTGCATCGTTTGGTGTAACTGGTTATTCTTTGCCTTGGGATCAAATTGGTTATTGGGCAGTCAAAATTGTGACAGGTGTACCTGAAGCGATTCCGGTAATAGGATCGCCTTTAGTGGAGTTATTACGTGGAAGTGCTAGTGTGGGCCAATCCACTTTGACTCGTTTTTATAGTTTACATACCTTTGTACTGCCTCTGCTTACTGCCGTATTTATGTTAATGCACTTTCCAATGATACGTAAGCAAGGTATTTCGGGTCCTTTATAGGGAAGCCATATCATAGAGAAAGATAATTCTAATTTTCATATATCATATCGGGTAGGTTGTGGTATTTCATTGCTACAAACATGGGTTATTGTAAAATAAGACATGTCATTTGGATACTTTTCTTCAACTCCGAAGTATTTTGATACAAATAGTTGAAGTTCATTTTATGAAAGAAAATAAGGCGGATTATGGGAGTGTGTGACTTGAATTATTGATTTGGCCATGCAGATAAAGAATTGGATCTGCCACATTAGAATTCACAACCAAAGGTGTCTCCGCATCCAATCAACACGTAAGTCCCCTATCTAGGAAGGATAGGCTGGTTCACTTGAGGAGAATATTTTCTATGATCATACCCCAACCATGTCATCCATGAACAGGCTCCGTAAGATCCCATAGAGTAGAAATAGAATAAGTCATGTGACATGATCCAATTCTCTATTTATTACACTTACTTTTTTTATTATAGTATGGAAATGCATTCATTTTCTTTGCATCGATTGCGATCCGCAATACTATCGGAGTAAAAGAAGGTATCTAAAGAAGAACGTAGGCTAGACTTTTTGATTTTTTATTAGTAACAAGTAAATACTTTGTTTGGACGTAAGAAACTTGCGATATTGAGGGGATAAACACCAACTAATCAAGAGACATGAGACAATCCACAAAGCAATTGATCATGATCAAATTTGCAAGCCAACTTGGATATTGAGCATTTACCCATAAGAATAAGATTCTTTTCAATAAAATAAGTAGTTGTAGGTGCAACTTCGGAAAAGAGAATCTGATAAAGCTTTTCTTACCTAGAGTCATTGAGTCATTATATACCTTATTCTATTATGGATCTTCCACGGTCTTTTTTCTTTCATTCTTGCTCGAGCCGGATGATGAAAAATTCTCATGTCCGGTTCCTTTGGGGGATGGATCCTAAAGAATTCACCTATCCCAATAACAAAGAAACCTGACTTAAATGATCCTGTATTAAGAGCAAAATTAGCTAAAGGGATGGGACATAATTATTACGGGGAACCCGCCTGGCCCAACGATCTTTTATATATTTTTCCAGTAGTAATTCTAGGTACTATTGCATGTAATGTAGGTTTAGCGGTTCTCGAGCCGTCAATGATTGGTGAACCGGCGGATCCGTTTGCAACTCCTCTGGAAATATTACCCGAGTGGTACTTCTTTCCCGTCTTTCAAATACTCCGTACAGTACCCAATAAGTTATTGGGCGTTCTCTTAATGGTTTCTGTGCCAACGGGCTTATTGACAGTACCCTTTCTAGAGAATGTCAATAAATTCCAAAATCCATTTCGTCGCCCAGTAGCTACGACCGTTTTTTTAATCGGTACTGCAGTAGCTCTTTGGTTAGGTATTGGAGCAACATTACCCATTGAAAAATCCTTAACTTTAGGTCTTTTTTAGGGATTTTTCAGGTTGATTCATTCAACCGTGAAGTACCGTGCATAGGTATCTAGGAAATAGTTACTTCCAAGTGAATCTTCCCTAGATACCTAAAATCCATTTTATTATGATCCATTTCGCGAAAATATAGATTGTGCCAAAGATGCAAAATTGTTTTCTTTTTTCTTTTTATTCTAACTCGAAAAAGAAGAAGAGGAAAAAATTGCAATGGATTTAAAACGAGAACTTATTCTTAGGTAAATCGATTGGGAGATGCTTCTCTAGAGTGTCCCATATCTGTTTTCCATCTTCCATACGAAAACTGTCAATTCTCATAAGATCTTCTTCAGTCTTACTCAAAAGGTCCAATAGTGTATGTATATTGGCCCTTTTGAGACAATTATACGTTCTAGAAGGCAATTCTAATTGATCAATAAAAATACAATTCAATGGAATTCCTTTTTTGTTTTTCTTTAGATTAGTTAATCTTTTTTGAAAGGTTAAAAGGGGTGGAGTAAACCTGTTTTTATTTTCTTCGAAACTAGTGCCCTCTTCCTCCGCGTGTAGAAAAGGAAGAAATAAATCAATCAAATTACGAGAAGCCTCATAAAGCGCTTCCTTAGGGGTTAAACTTCCATTCGTCCATATTTCTAGAAAAAGTATCTCGTGTTTTTCATTTCCATTCCCACAAGAAAAAATACTATAATTCACATTTCGAACAGGCATGGATACAGCATCTATGGGATAACTTCCATCTTGAGAGTTCTTTCTGAGTTCCGTGTGATATCCGCGATCTCTCTTGATCTGTAACTCAATACAGAAATCAATGGGCTCTGTCAAGTTAGCTATAGGTTGTGCCGTATCAACGATCTCTACGGAAGGTGGTAAGATGATATCTTGAGCAGTTATGTATCTAGGACCTTTGACGCAAATTGATGCGTCTCTAACTCCATAGAGATTACTTCTCAATACAATTTCTTTCAAATTTAGTAAAATTTCTTGTACGGATTCTTCAATACCAGCTATTGTAGAATATTCGTGTGGCACGCTCCCAAATTTTGCACGTGTGATACATGTTCCTTCTATTTCTCCAAGTAAAGCTCTTCGCAAGGCAATACCGACGGTATCCGCTTGACCTTTTCTAAGCGGGGACAAAATGAAACGACCATAATAAAGACGCTTACTATCTACTCTTGATTCAACACACTTCCACTGTAGTGTTTGAGTGGATCCTGCTACCTCCTCTCGAACCATAATAGACTAGTATTATTATTTGATCATTGAATCGTTTATTTCTCTTGAAAGCGTTTTAATTCTTTTACAGACGTCTTTTTTTAGGAGGTCGACATCCATTATGCGGCATAGGTGTTACATCGCGTATACAACTTAATCGTACACCACTTTTAGCAATGGCTCGTAATGCGGCATCTCTTCCACTACCAGCACCCTTTACCATAACTTCTGCTCGTTGCAAACCCACTGTACGAATAGCATCTACTGCTGTTCTTTGACCAGCATAGGGTGATGCTTTTCTTGAGCTTTTGAATCCACAAGTACCCGCGGAGGACCAGAAAACCACCCGACCTTGCGGGTCTGTAACAGTTATAATGGTATTGTTGAAACTAGCTTGAACATGAATAACTCCTTTTGTTATTCTACGTGCACTTTTCCGTAAACTAAAACGCGCATTCCTACGCAAACCAATACGCACTCTCCTACGTGAACCAATTTTTGGTATAGCTTTTGTCATATTTTATTATCTCATAAATATGAGTTAGAAATAACAAAAAGAAAAAAAGATACAAAGATATCCGTTTCAGGGTAAAATATATCCTTTACTTTAATTATTAATTATTTTATTTGGAATTTGGACGTTTCCGCGGGTACTTTTTTTACTTTTTAGAAAGTAAAGTTCTTTTTCGAAAGATTACCCCTGCCTTTGTTTATGCTTCGGATTGGAACAAATGACTCTAATTCGTCCACGCCTACGAATCAGTCGACATTTTGTACAAATTTTACGAACGGAAGCTCTTATTTTCATATTTCCTTATTCCTTTCTTAAACTATGAATCTAATCTTTGGGAAAAAATAAGTCTCTTCGCTTGAATTTTGGAACTTTGAATTTATTACCCTAGAAAAAAGAAAAACCTAATCCTTTGAATCTTTGGTATCCTTCAAATCGTCGGTATCCTTCGAGTCTTCGGTACGCTTCGAATCCTTATGGGGAAGTCTATAAATTATACGTCCTTTGCTTGAATCATAACGACTTACTTCAATTTTGACCCTATCCCCCATCAGTATTCGTATAGAACTAGACCGGATCTTTCCTGAAATATAGCCCAGGATGATGGTGTCATTCTCTAGGCGAACGCGGAACATTCCGTTGGGTAGGGCTTCCGTAACTAAACCTTCGAAAGTGACTTTTGCTTCTCTCGGGTTTTTTTTTTCTCTGCTATTTTTTTTTTCTGTCATATTTTTTTTCTCCTATTTTTCTATTTTGATTTTCAAATAAAAAAAAACGTTGTATTTTTATTTGAAAAATAGGAAGTTCGAGATAGAATTCGAGTACTATAGGAGGGGCGATTACCATATATAACATAAGACTTCTCCCCCAATTCTGTTTAGTCGAGCTTCTCGATCTGTCATTATACCTCGAGAAGTAGAAAGAATAGCAATTCCCATTCCGCCCAAAACTTTAGGAATTCCTTGATAGTTGGCATAAATTCGTAAGCCGGGTCGGCTGATACGCTTTAAAAAGGTTCTAGTTCTATATATTCCTTTTCTAGTCTTTCTCTTTTGATGTCGCAAAGTTGAAACCAAGAAATATCTGTTACTTTCCTGATGTTTCCGAACACTTTCAATAAAACCCTCTCGTAGAAGTATTTTAACAATGTTTTCGGTAATATTTGTAGATACTACTCGAACTGTTCCTTTTTTATTCATGTCCGCGTTTCTTATAGAGGTTAGTAAATCAGCAATAGTGTCCTTGCCCATAAGACTCTAATTCTAGGTTCCTCCTAATTTTTCTATAATCAACATGTTTTCTTTTTTTTTTCTTTTACTTTTGGATTTTAAAGCATATACGTGAGACATAATCTACTAATTTTTTCTTTGATCTATATCTCGCCTACTAGTATTTATAATACTTCAGGAGCTAATGAAACTATTTTAGTAAAATTCAATTCTCTCAATTCCTCGGCGATCGCGCCAAAAACTCGAGTTCCTTTTGGATTTCCTTTTTGATCAATGATAACCGCTGCATTGTCATCATAGCGTATTATTATACCGTCTTCGCATTTGAACTCTTTACATGTACGTACAATTACAGCTCGAATTACTTCGGATCTTTCTAGAGGCATTTGGGGCACTGCGTCTTTGATTACAGCAACAATAACATCACCAATACGAGCATATCGCTGATTACTAGCAGCTCCTATGACTCGAATACACATCAATTTTCGAGCTCCACTGTTATCTGCTACATTTAAAAGGGTCTGAGGTTGAATCATATTATTTTGATTTCAATTTGTTATTTCTATGCAAAAGGATGAAAGAAATATTGTCTTTCCAGAAAAAAAACCTGGTTTTTTTTATTTTCAATACTCCTTTTTTGGGATGCTATATCTCTAATCGAAGAAATTGACTTCGTATGGGCATTTTACTGGCAGCTATGGAGATAGCTGCTCTAGCTACAGTTTCAGATACTCCGCCCATTTCATAAAGTATTCGACCTGGTTTAACAACGGCTACCCAATATTCGGGGGATCCCTTTCCTGAGCCCATACGTGTTTCCGTGGGTCTTAGTGTAACCGGTTTGTCGGGAAATATACGTACCCATATTTTTCCACCACGACGTGCATATCGTGTCATTGCTCTTCGTCCTGCTTCTATCTGTCTCGACGTGATCCAAGCGGGTTCAAGTGCTTGCAGAGCATATCTACCAAAACAAATACGATTGCCTCGGCAGGATTTTCCCTTCATTCTTCCTCTATGTTGTTTACGAAATCTGGTTCTTTTGGGGTTATAGTCGATGGTTCTTTCTTAGTTCCATCTCTACTGCAAAACTGGACATGAGAGTTTCTTCTCATCCAGCTCCTCGCGAATGAAATGAGAAAGCGTGCAAATTTCTCTAATTCCATAATATTTTGGAATATTATGGATAGATGCACATTAATAGATAATAGAAAAAGTTAGGGTTTTTTTAATATTGAATATTGAATTTGTTAAAATAGAAAAATATATAGTCAAGAAAGAAGATCTAGAATATATCTAGATGTGTGTGTCTATTTATCTATATTCTATATTTATAGATAATGTAATCTTTCTTAAAAAAAAATCTCCTTATTTCGACTCTTATTGAATCGCGGGAAAGTATTCTAATTCAATAAAGATTTCGCGGGCGAATATTTACTCTTTCCTGTCTTATTTGTTAATTTATAACCTTACCAAATAAGGCAATTTTTTTGGTTTGTTCCGCCATCCCACCCAATGAAGTCTTAGGATTCTTTTCAATAAAATCCTATGCAGTCATAGGTTCTGTCGTTCCCACTACTTCTCCTTTAATGGTTAGGTCTGAATCCCACAATGGAGCTTTCCAAAAATTTCTTTCCGAGTCAATTTTCTCAGTTTTATTAACCCGGGCCGCTCTTTATTTTATTATTGCTTAAAATTTCTATTTTTTGTTTCAAGTTACGATTTCGAATTCTCTGTTATTTTTATTATATTGATGCTTTATCACATTGCCTTTTATGATGTAACTCATAGACCATACATATTGGAATCCTATATCTTTCTTATTCTTCTTCCTTCTTTCTATCATCCCTCCTTTTATCCACATCCCTTTAGTTTTGCTTCACAACCTAGAATCCGTTTTCTTTTTTAGAGAAAAAATTGCAGTTGCTACAACTATATGATAGATCTACTCATTTATGATAGATGTATTTATTCATATAGTGACTGTTTCTTAGTTAGGATCTCGACAATACGAAGCAATAGGTTGGTTATTAGTTAATTTTCTATAATTACTAAGTTTTTTCTTTTTCTATTTATAGTAGGGTTCAGTCAATTTTTTTTGAATCTCCATTTTTGACTCTAAAGAAAAAACTAACGAGTCACACACTAAGCATAGCAATTATATTAAAAGATTTATCAATTTTCATTAAATCTTATAGAAAGAGGTAGAATTTCTTCTTTTTTTTCAGGGATTTCAGGAAAAATAAGGCTCTTGTCATTTTTTATTCTATCACTGAACAGAATGGGAAGACAAGGCTAGTTATTCTTCGTCTACGAATATCCAAATTTTTACACCTAATACTCCATAGATAGTTCGAATTGGATAGCAGCAATAATCAATTTTAGCGCGAATTGTTTGGAGGGGAAGTCTACCCTTTTTGATGCATTCGGCACGTGCAATTTCTTTCCCTGCGAGACGACCTGCAATTTTTACTTTTACCCCCCTTATATCTGCTTTTTTAGTTAATTCAATGGCTTTTTTCATTGCCTTTCGGAATGAAACTCTATTTTTTAATTGGAAAGCTATATATTCTGCAAGAATGTTAGGTTGTCTATAAGGTTCTTTAACTTTTTCAATAGCAATATTAAGTCTCTGGTTTACAGAATTAACTTCCTTTTGTAGATCTTTCTCTAATTCTTCGATTGCTCCTTTTTTCTTTAATAAATTGGGGAATCCAATATGGATTATGACGTGGATCGTATCGATTTCTTTTTGAATTTCTATACGTGTAATTACTTCAGAACTTGAGCCTGAGTCCATTTTTCTATTATGTGTAATTACTTCGGAACTTGAGTCTGATTCTATTTTTCTATTCGAGCCTTTTTTCCTATTCTTTTGTATATAGTTCTTGATACAATTCCGTATTTTTTTATCTTCCTGTAGACCTTCAGAATAATTTTTTGGTTGTGCGAACCAAAAGGAATGGTGATTTTGGGTTGTACCAAGTCTGAAACCGAGTGGATTTATTTTTTGTCCCATATTTTTCTATTCTATTTTTTTTTTACTGGGAATCGAAATCTAAGATGGATCTAAAGATTATTTAGATTTCTTTACTATATTTAGTACAATTGTTATATGACACATGGTTTTTTTTATGGGACAACTACGTCCTCGAGCTCGAGGTCTTAATTTTTTCATGATAGTACTCCTACTGACTTCGGCTTTAGTGATGAATAAATTTGCTTTGTCGAAATCCCTATAATGAGTAGCATTTGCTGCTGCCGAATAAACCAACTTTAGGATGGGATAAGATGCTCGATAAGGCATGAGGTTCAGTATCATAACAGTTTCCTCGTAGTAACGCCAGCGAATCTCATCAAGAACTCTTTGTGCTTTGAAAACAGACATATGGATGCGTTTTTGTGCTTTGAAAACCCGTTCGAACTTAAGTAGACGATCGGTTGGAACTTTCCTTGCGAGTTTCCTTAGCCCACTCTTCTTCTTCTTTATCCTAGGGGTATACTTTACCAGTTTGAAACTTGTCATAAATAAGGTTATTCCCCGGGTTATTCCCCGCCTACCTTTGTTTTTTTTTATTTTGAATCTTTCTATTCTGAATTCAGTTAACGACGAGATTTAGTATCTTTTCTTGCACTTTCATAACTCGTGAAATGCCGAGTAGGCACGAATTCCCCCAATTTGCGACCTACCATAGGATTTGTTATGTAAATAGGTATATGTTCCTTTCCATTATGAATCGCGATTGTATGGCCAACCATTGCGGGTAGAATGCTAGATGCCCGGGACCACGTTACTATTGTTTCTTTCTCCTCCTTCATATTGACCTTTTCGATTTTTGCCAATAAATGATGAGCTACAAAAGGATTCGTTTTTTTTCGTGTCACAGCTGATTACTCCTTTTTTCCATTTTAAAGAGTGGCATTCTATGTCCAATATCTCGATCGAAGTATGGAGGTCAGAATAAATAGAATAATGATGAATGGAAAAAAGAGAAAAATCCTTTAGCTGGATAAGGGGCGGATGTAGCCAAGTGGATCAAGGCAGTGGATTGTGAATCCACCATGCGCGGGTTCAATTCCCGTCGTTCGCCCATCGCATTATTGCAAATTCCAAAAATGCAATTTTCCATATTCCTAGTTACGTATTTACTTACGGCGACGAAGAATAAAACTATCACTATATTTTTTCCTTTTCCTAGTTCTTCTTCCAAGCGCAGGATAACCCCAAGGGGTTGTGGGTTTTTTTCTACCAATGGGGGCTTTCCCTTCACCGCCCCCATGGGGGTGGTCCACAGGGTTCATAACTACCCCTCTTACTACGGGGCGTTTACCTAGCCAACACTTAGATCCGGCTCTACCCAAACTTTTTTGGTTCACCCCAACATTACCCACTTGTCCGACTGTTGCTAAGCAATTTTGGGATACCAAACGGACCTCCCCAGATGGTAATCTTAAAGTGGCCGATTTACCCTCTTTTGCAATCAGTTTCGCTACAGCACCTGCTGCTCTAGCTAATTGCCCACCCCTTCCACGTGTGATTTCTATGTTATGTATGGCCGTGCCTAAGGGCATATCGGTTGAAGTAGATTCTTCTTTTCTCTCAAAAAACCCCTTCCCAAACTGTACAAGCTTCTTCCAAAGCATACAGCTTTCTAGATGTATATGACGATCTCTAGACAGATGGATCTTATATGAATCGTATGATGAAGTACCACATGAGTGGATATATAGGAAAGGAATCCAAATCTGCCGAATCGCTCATGTTATGATCTTCTACATCCTAGGTCTCCGCGTTCCGTCATCTGGCTTATGTTCTTCATGTAGCATTCAGATCGAATGACTCTATGAAATTACGTCGATACTTCCACATATTATGGGTAACGTAGGAGACATCCCTATTTTCCCCGGGGGGTCTTAATTACCACTGCTTAGCTTTCAATTCGCCTCTGACCATCAAATTAAATGTGAATAACCCGTCCTCCTCTCTTTGAAACAAGGGGCGCTTCCGGTTCTGTGCGTGCTTCAAACAATTTTGTCTTCTCCATATTACCATATCTCTAGAGTCAATAATTTTCTATGAGGAACTACTGAACTCAATCACTTGCTGCCGTTACTCAACAGTTTTCTGTTGAGGTCTATCCCGTAGAGGTAGTCAAATTGGATCAGTGATCGATTTCTAGGTTTCGTCGTAAACCTAATTGGTTACTTCCAATTACGTAAATCAATAGTTCAAACCGCACTCAAAGGTAGGGCATTTCCCATTGATATAGGAACTTTTGTACCAGAAACAATAGTATCTCCAATTATAGCCCCTCTGGGATGTAAAATATATCTCTTCTCACCATCCCCATAGTGTATGAGACAAATGTATGCATTTCGATTAGGGTCGTATTCTATGGTTACGATTCTACCAGATATGTCTTTTTGATTCCGTCGAAAATCGATTTTACGGTATAGGCGCTTATGACCTCCCCCTCTATGCCTTGCGGTAATGATTCCTCTGGAATTACGACCTTTACCACAACGGTGCCGTCCATGGATCAAATTATTTCGTGGATTGGATTTCACTTGCCTGTCTACGGTTCCCTTGCGTGTGCTCGGGATAGGTGTTTTGTATAAATGTTTCGCCGTATTATTAAGTATTCTCCTTTAGTTTTTTTCTCTATCTAGAAGTGGAATAGAATAACCCGGTTGAAGGGTAATGATCATACGTCTGTAATGCATTGTATGTCCCAGAATAGGTCCCATTCTTCTACCCTTTCCGGGTAGTCGATGGCTATTCACAGCTACTACCTTAACACCAAAGAAGAGTTCGACCCAATGCTTTATTTCTGTCTTAGTGAATCCCGATTCGACATTAAAAGTATATTGATTCTTTCCCAATAAACGAAGACTTTTTTCTGTAAATACTGCGTATTTGATTCCATCCATAAATCGACTTTCCCTCCTATGCTCTGAGTTCCAGTATCGATAAGAATTCGAGTTCTTATTGTTCTTATGTTATGGTATGAATATACCATACCAATTCGTTATGTATGGATGATGGATGAGATTCCATGGATAGAGAGCCAGTTCCAATAGACTTATGGAACGTTCCCGTTCGCGTGCATCCAGCAGGAATTGAACCCGCAAATTTACCAATTATGAGTTGGGCGCTTTAACCATTCAGCCATGGATGCTTAACAGGGATCATCGTACATCGTAAATAACCAATTTTCATATAGAAAGACATATCATAGAAAAATGAAATCGAAAATATTCGGAGATGGCAAATATTCGGAGATGACTATGAAAACACCTCTCTGGATCCTCGAATTGAAAGAGAGATTGAGAGGGATCAAGAATCCTAATTCTCGCTATTTGGAATGGATCCAATTCTATTGAGTCTGACTCATAGTGATCATTTCTCTTTAGCAAAGAATGACCTTGGTTATCAAAGGATTGAACAACCGGGATCCATTTACTTATGATACCTAGTTGACATTGATAACAAGGATCTAATGAATTATGAGTTTAATAGATCCTCTTTAGCAGAAAGACGTATATTCCTTGCTCATTATCAGACAATCACTTATTCCCAAACCTCGTGTGGGGCTAATCGTTTTCATTTACCATCTCATGGAAAACCCTTTTCGTTCCGCTTAGCCCTATCGGGTATTTTAGTGATAGGTTCTATAGGAACTGGACGATCCTATTTGGTCAAATACCTAACGAAAAATTCCTATTTTCCTTTCATTAAGGTACGAGGGCTTCTTATTCCACAAGAACGAAAGCACCTTTTCATTCTTTCATATACTAGGGGTTTTTACTTGGAAAAGACAATGTTCCATACTAAAGGATTCGGGTCCATAACCACGAGTTCCAGTGCACTAGATCTTGTAGCACTTAGCAACGAGGCCCTATCCATTAGTATTCCACATAAGAAATCCATTATAGAAACTAATACAATTAGATTGGCTCTTCATAGACAAACTTGGGGTTTGCGAGCCAAGGTAAGACCGGCTCGGGATCATGGGACCCTTTTCTATCAGATAGGAGGGGCTCTTGTACAAAATAGACTTCTAAGTAATAACCCCATAGAATCTATCTATATAAAGATAAAGAGGCAATCGTGTCAGGAAGCGGGTTTTTCTTTGGCCAAAGGGTACTTCGAACTTGGAACGAGCATGAAGAGATTAACGAGACTTCTTTCTCTTTTGAGTTTTTATGGCGGACCGGTCGCGCAAGATCTTTGGTCTTCCCCCGGAACCGATGAAAAAAAGTGGGTCGCTTCTTATGGACTCGCTCAGAATGATTCTTCTCTATCTATAGTTCATGGCCTATTAGAAGTAGAAGGTGCTCTGGTGCAATCCTTACCGACAGAAAAAGATTGCAGTCAGGTTGATAATAATCGAGTGCCATTACTTCGTCGGTCCGAACCAAGGAATCCGTTAGAAATGTTTTGAAATGGATATTGTTCTCTCTTTGATCAGGGATTGCTATATGAAAAGAAGTGGAGTTTGAAAAAGGGAACGGAATGGTCAAACCGGAACTGCTAGAGGAACGAATTTTCAATAGCATAACTTGGGCTCCTAGAATATGGCGCCCTTGGGACAATCTATTTGATTGCAGGGTTTTGTTCCGAAGCAAAGATATCCGCGGAGGCCGGTTCGTTCGTCCTATTCTGATATTCAGGACCAAGAGGTACTGGATTCTCTTTCGGATAGGCCCTGAAAGGAGAAGAAAGGCTGAAATGCCAACGGACCTCTGTCTATTCTCTAATTCACCCGATCCGATAGTACCCGTTTTTGGAACGTCCAGTGCCAAAGTCACTGAATGGGTAAGTCACCAATCCAATCCCTTTGACAAATCGGGTGTCATATTAGATATCATATTCTATATATATAGAAATATC